AAATTTCTTCAATGTTTATTTTTACACACGTCTTTTTTTAGGAGGCCTACAGCCATTATGTGGCATAGGAGTTACATCCCGTATGAAACTTAATAGTATACCACTTCTACGAATAGCTCTTAATGCCGCATCTCTTCCGAGACCCGGGCCTTTTATCATAACTTCTGCTCGTTGCATACCTTGATCCACTACTGTCCGAATAGCATTTCCTGCTGCGGTTTGAGCGGCAAATGGTGTACCCCTTCTTGTACCCTTGAATCCACAAGCCCCGGCAGAGGACCAAGAAATTACTCGACCCCGTACATCTGTAACAGTCACAATGGTATTGTTGAAACTTGCTTGAACATGAATAACTCCCTTGGGAATTCTACGTGTATTCTTACGTGAACCAATACGTCTATTTCTACGCGAACCAATTTTTGGTATAGGTTTTGCCATATTTTATCATCTCATAAATATAAGTCAGAGATATATGGATATATCCATTTCATGTCAAAACAGATCCTTATTCTTTGTTTTTTTTTTTTTTTTTACTTATTTTATTTATTTATTTGTACATCTGTACATCGGGTCCTTTAGATTTCGAGAGTCTTTTTGTTTTAGAAAGATTATCCTTGTCTTTGTTTATGTCTCGGGTTAGAACAAATTACTATAATTCGTCCCCGCCTACGGATTAATCGACATTTTTCACAAATTTTACGAACGGAGGCCCTTATTTTCATATTTGTCATTCCTTTTTTTAATACCGAATCTACTTAATTGGAAGAAAATAAGTTTCTTGAAATTTTTAATTTCGAATTGTATCCTCACGAAAGAATGTTGAAATTGAAAAAACCGCCTAATCATTCAAGTCTTTGCTTTGGAGTCTCTAAATTATACGCCCTTTGGTTGAATCATAAGGACTTACCTCAATTTTTAGTCTATTTCCTGGTAGTATACGTATAAAACTACATGAAATCCTTTACGAAACAAAAACCAGAATAATTTTTTTGTTATCTAAACGAATCCGGAAGATACATACCATCGGTAAGTTGTTCAGTAATTAAACCCTCATGAATCCATTTTTGTTGTTTCATTCCAGGTAAAACCGCTTTGAAGTATCAACTAATGTAAGAGGGATAATATTATAAACTTGTCCTTTCTCTTTTTTCACAAATATGACCGTGTCGGCTATTAGAAAGATTACCATATATAACACAAAACTTCTCCGCCGATTCCTTCTAGTCGAGCCTTTCGGTCTGTCATTATACCTCGAGAAGTAGAAAGAATTACAACCCCCATTCCGCCTAAAATTCTAGGAATTCGTTGATAGTTAGAATATATTCGTAGACCGGGTCGACTGATCCGTTTTAAATTTAAAACAGTTCTATATGGTCCTTTCCTATTTCTTCTATGTCGTAGGGTTAAAACCAAAAAATATTTATTGCTTTCTTGATGTTTTCTCACGTTTTCAATAAAACCTTCTTGTAAAAGGATTTTAACAATATTTTCAGTGATGTTAGTAGATGGTATTCGAACTGTTCTTTTTTTATTCATGTCAGCATTTCGTATAGAGGTTATTATGTCAGCAATAGTGTCTTTACTCATGATAAACTAAGATTTTTGTTTCCCCCGAATTTTGATATAATCAACATGCTCTTTTTCTTTTTTTCTGAATTTTTTAATATTTATGAATTCTTTTTTTTTTTTTTATTTATGAATTATTAAAGATATATACGTGATAGATAAACAATTTACTAATAAATTAAATAAATTTAATCAATTTCATTCAAATACTATATTAACAATTTCATTCAAATACTATATTAAGGTCTTCCCCTATAATACTTCAGGTGCTAATGAAACTATTTTAGTGAAATTTAACTGTCTTAATTCCCGGGCGATCGCGCCGAAAATTCGGGTTCCTTTTGGATTTCCTTCTTGATCAATAACAACCGCAGCGTTGTCATCATATCGTATTATCATACCGTTGTCGCGTTTGAGTTCTTTACAAGTACGTACAATGACAGCTCGGACCACTTCTGATCTTTCTAGAGGTGTATTTGGTACTGCTTCCTTGATTACAGCAACAATAATGTCACCAATATGAGCATATCGTCGATTACTAGCTCCTATGATTCGAATACACATCAATTCTCGGGCCCCGCTGTTATCCGCTACATTCAAATGGGTTTGAGGTTGAATCATATCATTTTTTTATCGGTTTTTTCTTTTTCAATGCAAAGGTATAAATAAAAAAAAAAAAAAAGAAATATTATTTGTTCAAAACAAAAAAAGAAACCTGCAATTGTTTTTTTTTCATCCCAAAAACCCCTTTCGTTTGTTTCTACATTCCTATCCAGAAAGAATGAATTGAGTTCGTATAGGCATTTTAGATGCCGCTATTGAAATAGCCCTTCTAGCTATATTTTCTGCTACTCCGCTCATTTCATAAAGTATTCTACCGGGTTTAACGACAGCTACCCAATATTCGGGAGATCCTTTCCCCGAACCCATACGTGTTTCTGTAGGTCTTACTGTAACAGGTTTGTCTGGAAATATGCGTACCCATATTTTTCCACCGCGGCGTGCATTTCGTGTCATTGCTCGCCGCCCTGCTTCTATTTGTCTAGATGTGATCCAAGCGGGTTCAAGCGCTTGAAGAGCATATCTACCGAAGCAAATACGATTACCTCGATAAGATATTCCTTTCATTCTTCCTCTGTGTTGTTTACGGAATCTGGTTCTTTTGGGGTTATAGTTGATGGTTGTTTAGCAATTCCATCCATCTCTACTACAGAACCGGACACGAGAGTTTCTTCTCATCCAGCTCCTCGCGAATTAAACAATTTTAAATAATTAAACAAAAAAAAAATACACGGTTAATAATATATGGAATCGTGGGATTCTTTGAAATTTGATCTAATCGATTAGAAATTAGAAATTTTTTGTGTTTTAATATATAATTTAACACGTATTCTATTTATAGATAATGTCGTTTTGGTAGAACGCTATAATGAATCTTTATTTTGTTTTTCCTTTTATTTCGAATCGACTAAAATTTCGAAATAAAAAAAATTCGCGGGCGAATATTTACTCTTTCAACATTCAGTTGTAAGATTAGTCTATGACATGACCTCTCAGAATAAATGAATAGGTTTCTGGTTCGTTCCGCCATCCTACTCAATGAATCATTAGGATTCGTTTTCAATAGAATCTTATGCATTCACAGGTTCTGTCGTTCCCACCACTTCTCGATTAATGATTAGGTCTGAATTTTACAACGGAGCCTCCAATTAAATTTATTCTTGAGTCAACCTTCTCAGTCTTTATTGGCTCGGGGCTCTTGATTTTGTGTTCTATGCACGGATTTGTCTAATTATGGATCAATCAGTATTGATGCTTTATTACATTCCCTTTATATGAGATGACTCATAGACCTTACATATTGGAATTATATATCATTAATATTCTTTTTCTATCTTTCTCTCACCCTTCCATTTATCTGTATACTTTATATTGCTTTACAACCCATAATCAGATTTTTTTTGTTTGTTTATGTAAAAAAGATTTCAGTTGCTACAATGATATGACTTATATATCATATCTTGACTGGTTCTTTCTATCCAGATAACACGAAGTGATGAGTTGGTTATTAGTTCTATAGTTATCAGTTTGTACTACGGGCTGTCCATTTTTTTGAATCCCAACCCTAAAAAAACCAACGAGTCACACACTAAGCATAGCAATTATATCAAATGATTAATCGAATTTTTATTCAACCTTATAGAATTGTTCTTTTTTTTTTTTATTATTTACCAGAAAAAGAATGAAAGAGTTTGCCATTTTTTGTTTTATCACCAGATAGAACTAAATATAAGTCAAGTAAGTTCTTATTATTCCTCGTCTACAAATATCCAAATTTTGATGCCTAATACCCCATAGATAGTTCGAACTGCATAGGAACAATAATCAATTTTAGCTCGAATGGTTTGTAGAGGAACTCTACCTTCTCGGATCCATTCAACACGTGCAATTTCTTTTCCGTCGATACGCCCTGCAATTTGTACTTGAATCCCTTTTGTACCTGCCTGTTCAGTTAATTCAATAGCTTTTTTCATTGCTTTGCGAAATGAAACTCTATTCTTTAATTGTCCGGCTATAAATTCTGCAAGAATATTGGGGTGCCCGTAAGGATTTGCAATTCTTGTAATAGCAATGTTGAGTTTTCGGTTTACACAATTGAGTTCTTTTTGTACATGCGTCTGTAATTCTTCGATTCTTCGAGTCCTGTCTTCTATTAATAACTTGGGGAATCCCATATAGATTATGACCTGAATCAAATCAATTCTTTTTTGAATCTCTATACGTGCAATTCCCTCTACATTAGAGGATATTTTCATATTATTTTGCACATAATTTTTGATACAATCTCGTATTTTTTGATCTTCTTGTAGATCCTTTGAATAATTTTTTGGTTGTGCAAACCAAAGAGAATGATGACCTTGGGTTGCACCAAGTCTGAAACCAAGTGGATTTATTTTTTGTCCCATAATCCCCCACTACTATATATATCGTGAAACGTGACATCTGTTTGTATTTTTTTTTTATTCATTCGATTTTTTTTAAGCATAACATAATATAGCGTATTTGTATTTTTTATAATATAAAATATTCTTCCTTTAAGTATTCCTCAGCTCTAATTTATAGAATTTCCTTTTATCTATTTCTTCCTCTTCATCTAAAGATATATCTTTCAATACAATAGTTATATGACAAGTGGATCTTTTTATAGGATAACCCCGTCCTCGAGCCCGGGGCTTTAATTTTTTCACAGTTGTGCCCTCGTTGACTTCGGCTTTACTAATGATTAAACTTGTTTCGTTCAAACCCTTATTGTGATTGGCATTTGCTGCTGCAGAATAAACCAATTTTAAAATGGCATAACATGCTCGATAAGGCATAAGTTCTAGTATCATAAGTGTTTCTTCATAGGACCGCCCACGAATTTGATCAATTAC